CTCTTTCGAGCTGTTCAATGGCTCCTCTACGTAATTCTTCTGAATTTCGAATAGTACTCAAGATCCTCTGTTTTCGCTTATCTAATAAATCATTTAATGAAAGTAGATTATTTTTCCATTCATTTCACAGCTATAATATCTCTTCCCGAACCAAACATGAATCTTTCGATTCATTTGGCTCTCACGCTCAATTGTTTCTTTTATCTTTTCTTTGATTGATGGGCATTCCCATATCTTTGAATGGAATGAGCCTATCCTCTCTTTTCTGTTCATATTCAAAGATATCGAAACTGATCTCAGAATCTTAGGAGGACTCTTCAGACCAGACAAAAAATAAAAAATTGTCAGCAAAGTTGTTTCTTTATTTGTTCTTTATTTACAACTTCTTTCCAAAAAGAAAAAAAAAAAGATTTTAAAGAAGAAAGAATTCTATTCTTTCTTCTTTATATGCTATGAGAAATTAGATCAAAATTAGAATAGAATAGAAATAGAATTGAATATAATTCTGAACTTCATTCTCATTATTATTAGAATGAGATTTCGATTTTTTTCATCCAAAAAATTCTCTTTTTTATACAAAGAAATTTTATACAAATACAATACATAGGTCGTCGATTCGGCAGTGGATAAAAAAGGGGGGGGAAGATACCCATCTTTCCAGTTAATTGTTCAAATAATTTTATCCATATGAGTGTTCTACATCGGATAAATTCCCAATTATTCCTTTTTTCTTTTTATCATTTTTAAACCATTTTGGTACTAACGTAGCGGTAGAAAGAGTACCATGCTATGCTGTGCCTGGACTTCAAACAATTTATCTTTAACCATGTAAAAGACCTCAACATTATTGGTTGATAGAGAATCAAAGTTCATTTACCAATTAGTCACGAAATGCTATGGTTCTTACATATGATTTCTGAATGAAATCCAATTCCGAAGTAATTCGTCGAGATTGTGCACCCTTTGTTCCTATTTCTGTTATAAATAATAATACATAAATATAAAGAAAGTGCAGCCGGTGAAATCCAACCTATTCTTGAAATACACAACTCGCACACACTCCCTTTCCAAAAAAAATCAATACACCCAGTACTACGCTTAGATTTATTGGATTTGTTGCTAAAATATCGGTATTAAACTCGAAACTCCCAGCGGATGGCCAGTGCCCCGCGGAAACAAAAGAATCGGTTATATTTTTCATATGCTTTCCCCTTATAGATAGGACTAACAAAGAACAGAGTTCTTTTTGTATCACTCCGCTTATTATTAATTTGAGAATTCTCAAATTTCTTAGTTATGGTTATGTTTTTATTCTTATTTTTCTTTTTTTTTTACATTTTTATTCTACGATGAAATAAAACATTAAACAAAAGGATTTGCAAATAAAAGAGCTAATGCCACGACCAGTCCATAAATTGTTAAAGCTTCCATAAAAGCCAGACTAAGCAATAAAGTACCTCGTATTTTACCCTCTGCTTCTGGTTGTCTCGCAATACCTTCTACAGCTTGGCCCGCAGCAGTACCTTGACCAACCCCAGGTCCGATAGAAGCAAGCCCTACAGCCAATCCAGCAGCAATAACGGAAGCGGCAGAAATAAGTGGATTCATGGTAAGTTCCTCGCACCAAAAAGAGAAATGGTTAATGATACAACCAACCAATGAATTAGTACTTAATCTACTTCTTTTTCTACTTCTACTTTTACTATTTACTTTACTACACTTATTTTTCCTTTTTTGATCTTTATCACTAAAATAGATCGGGTCGAAGTAGCTAAAAACTCCAAATGGAATTCAGAATATTACTGAATTTTTAGAACTACTTCGATATGCCGTTTTTCCTTTCTACCTTATGTAAATAGATATGTATACGGTTTTAGTCATTGCGTTTCCTTGTTTATAAGCTATTCTATTCTTTCTCTTTCATTCAATTCACAATCACAGACAAAATAGAAAAAGGACCGATATGGGAATCCATCTAAATGCAGTGGGCTAGAAACAAAGAGATAGGGGTAATTACTATCTAACTAGTAAATAACATATACTTTTATTCTTCCATAACGTAAATCACCTGCACTTTTTCTTCTATGAAATCGTATTCTGTAACCATTCTTCGAAACATACACAAGGATTGATACTCATAGGCATTACATATACATATATGTAGTAGGATCCCCAACCCTTCTTTCTCTTCCAAATCCTGCAATATCATCTATCTTTCTTCATATATACATACATGTAGCTATTTGCATTTTCTTCTCCAACCCAGTGGATTATATTGAACCCCCCGCATTGCTTAAATTGGGATAAGCTTCAAAAAAGACTATTTCGAAAGTTAGTCAATGATGACCCTCCATGGATTCACCTATATAAGCCGCAGCCAGAGTTGCAAAAATAAGAGCTTGAATACCACTTGTAAATAATCCAAGAAACATGACAGGTATAGGAACTACTGAAGGCACTAAAGAAACAAGAACAACAACCACTAATTCATCAGCCAAGATATTCCCGAAAAGTCGAAAACTAAGAGATAAAGGTTTTGTGAAATCTTCTAAAATATTAATTGGTAAAAGTATTGGAGTTGGTTGAATGTATTTCCCGAAATATCCCAATCCTTTTTTGCTAAGACCCGCATAGAAATATGCCACTGACGTGGGTAAAGCTAAAGCAACAGTAGTATTTATATCATTCGTGGGCGCAGCTAACTCCCCATGAGGTAACTTTATGATTTTCCAAGGTAAAAGAGCACCTGACCAGTTAGAAACAAAAATAAATAGGAACATCGTTCCAATAAATGGAACCCAAGGACCATACTCCTCTCCAATCTGAGTTTTGCTCAAGTCTTGAATAAATTCAAGGACATATTCGAAGAAATTCTGACCGTCGGTCGGAATGGTTTGTGGATTCCGAACAGCTATGATGACTGAACCTAATAAGATAGCAATTACAACCCAAGAAGTGATAAGTACTTGGGCATGAATTTGTAAACCTCCTATTTGCCAATATAAATGTTGGCCTACTTCTACACCTGATATATCGTATAACCCTTTAAGTGTTTTAATGGAACATGGTATAACATTCATATTGTCCTCTAACAGAAATCGAACTTCAAAAAAGTAATTATTTTGATTCAACCATCTCTTTCTCAATTAATCTATGTTCATTCATGAATTGAAGTTATGACTCGTATATTTCGGATACCGAGAAATCACATAAAAAAATACCAATCATTTGATCTTTTCAATATTATTCAATATTCAAAACATAGTTCAAACTCCAAAAGATGCAAACCAAAATAGTAACAATCAAAGAGAGTTCACCAAAAACAAACTAATCTTCTTCTTCTTAATGATAAGATTAATGATAAGATAATCAACCATTTTTTATATAACTAGAACGGCCCTCACAAATTGCAGATACTAATTTGGTAAGAATCAATCGAATCGAAGCTATAGCATCATCGTTGGCCGGAATAGAAATATCTGCAAGATCTGGGTCACAATTTGTATCGATTAAACAAATCGTCGGAATACCCAAAATGACACATTCTCGAAGAACCGTATATTCTTCTTGCTGATCAACGATAATTACAATATCGGGCAATCCCGTCATATATTTGATCCCACCCAGATATGTTTGCAAGGTAGATAACTTTCTCTTCAACATTGCTGCATCTCCTTTGGGGAGACGATTGAGTTTCCCCATCTTTTGTTCTGCTCTTAAGTCCCGGAACTTCTGAAGTCTTGTTTCTGTAGTAGACCAATTCGTTAACATACCACCAAGCCATTTTTTATTAACATAATGACATCGAGCCCTTATTGCTGCTGATGCTACTAAATCCGCTGCTTTCTTTTTGGTGCCAACGATTAAGAATTTTTTTCCCCTGCTTGCTGCATCAAAAACTAAATCGCAGGCTTCTGATAAAAAACGAGCAGTTATAGTAAGATTTGTAATATGAATACCTTTACGCTTTGCAGAGATGTAAGGAGCCATTCTAGGATTCCATTTATTAGTACCATGACCAAAATGAACTCCTGCTTCCATCATTTCTTCCAAATTGATGTTCCAATATCGTCTTCCCATTTTCCCACACTTTCTCTTTTTATTTTTTCTTTTTCAAAGAGATTCAGTACCTTGTGAAATAAATAATTGTTCCGACGGAACCTTCTACCAGGATTGACCATTGATCTACGACCCAAACCATGAATTTCATTCTTTATTATTTTTTATTTCATTGATTACGAAATCCATAATCGGACCAGAGAGTTAAAGTAAAAAGAATGAACCTATTGTTAGGAATTAGTAAATTCCATTACGTAAATGATTGGTCTGATGTCTCATGGAAAGTGTTTGGGGCACAAGAACAAAATAATTCTCTATGGTGTAACAAGATATCTCTCATTTCCAACTCGAATAGATTCTTCCTTTTGATTTTAAAATGAATGTTTTTGTCTTGCTTTGAACGATGTACTAATTTTTTGAATCCGGTACCAACCGGTATAATCCCCCCCAGAACAACGTTCTCTTTCAGGCCTTTCAACCAATCAATACGACCTCGTAGAGCAGCTTTTGCTAAAACTCGAGCAGTTTCTTGAAAACTCGCTTCGGATATGAAACTTTGAGTATTCAGAGATGATTTCGTTATTCCCAATAAGATTGCCCGATAACAGATCGCTTCGTCCAAAACGCGCCCTGCTCGCTCTGCTCGCAACAATCCAATAAATTCCCCAGGTAAAAAAACATTAGACATTCCATCTTCTGAAACCAAAACTCTTGATGTTACTTGACGTACAATAATCTCTATATGTCTATTATGGATCTGTACCCCCTGGGATCGATAAACCTTTTGGATCTTATTAACCAAAGAGATACGACTTTGGGCTATGGTTAGTTCAGCTCCAATCAAGAATCCCCAGGGGATCCCAAGAATCCTTCGGATACGTTCGTCCCAACCTTGAACTCTTCTTTCGAGGTTCATCGATATTGAATCAATTGAACGAACTTCTAAGATTTGTTCCACTTTTGGAAGACCTTGCGTTATGTCACCAGATCTCGATTTTTCATATATAAATGTAATTAATGTATCTCCTTCATAAAAGGTTTCCCCATAATGGCCATGAACAGTTGCTCCTGGAGTGACCAAATAGGGCTTAGCTGATCTTATAACTAAAGAGTCAACATGAACAATTAAAATTTGACCAGATTTTTTTATGCGTGATCCGTATTTAAATAGACATACATTTTCACAAAGGAATTGTCCAAGGCTAATTATTGTCCATGCCTCTTCACAAGAATCGTGATGGAGAAAACACCAATTCAAATGGAATGAATTCCAAATGATGTTACTGCATGGATCGGGATTATAAATCCTACTATTTTCATCTAGGAAACAGTATTGAAATGGAAGTACTTGAAGCACTTGGAAAGTCTGTTGAAAATCTTCAAGTAAAACATATTTCTTTAAAAAGACTTGATTATAAGTTCTTAAATAGTAAGATGAACGAAAATCTACTATTTTAGGCACAATAGTACCTAAAGGACCCAACAAATCCCTAATTGGAGTCATGGGATCCGATTCTTTTGTCGCATTATTATATCTCGAAGTATTGAAGGGGCCAATTCGAGAACAATTGGATGATGACAAAATTAGGAAAAATTGGCATTCCTTATTTCGATTCAACAACGTACCAAGAGTTCCCTGATGTTGGGGAAATGATTGAATCTTCACCTTGGAATCAAAAGGATTGATATGGGTACGATCTAATCCATTATTGGAAAGAAATCCCGAACCTGCCATATCATACCTTTTTACGGTATACGAAATAGTGGACTTTACTAACTCAATTCGGATGAAATCACGAAGCAGATCATTTGTCCTTATTTCAACAAAAGAAGCATGAACCTCTTCTTCTATAGAACTCTTTTTTTCTTGGTCCCAAGTCAATACTAAGCAAGCCCGAACTAATTGAATACTTGTGTGAGAAATTCCTCGAATTGACTTGCCATTTCCATAAAGTATATAATTGACAATTCGAAGTTGGACATTATCCTTTTCCTGCAAGAGATCCTGAGAGAAAAGTGTTGCTAAATTTATCCCATCAGCTATTTCATATGTGACTACGGGCCGAACCAAAACAAAATACTTTTTTTTGGTAGGTGTAATCCGTTGGACATAGATCCAATTTTTCAATTTTTTTGATCCTTTAGAATCTTTTTTTTCCATTCCTGGTGGTATCAAAATGCCACTGTGCCTAGATATTTTATCCACCTCTCCAGAAAAATGAATATCTCCAGAAAAGATTTTCAGTTCCATACTCTTTTTTTTTCTCTCCACTCGGACTAATCCACCTACTCGACTTCTTATATTTCTATTTAAAGCAAGTCGTGTATCTACTCCAACGATACTATTGTTCCGGACCATTATGGGCGAAGATCCGGGTAAGATATGCACTTCCTCGGGAATGAAAAAAAATCGATCTACTTTCATTTGCATTTGGTATTTCGGACTAAATTCTTTTGCTCCTCGATACTCAATCAAATCCTCTTTTTTTACGATTGAATCTACTTCGACAATCCCATATTTAGTAATTCCCGAACTGCTTCTTCTGTATCGCGGATCATCAAAAGAAGCAAGAATACTATTTCTACGTAAAATACCATTTATAGGTATTTTCATCGAAATACCAAAACAGGGTATTAGTTTCTTTTCTTGTTCTTTATCATATTGTAAGGGAATCACAAATCTATTTCTTCGCTTTTTTGCCAAGGAATTCTCTTGACGAATAGAAGTAGAAGGCTCTATTATGATTCGATAAGGTTTTGAATAGTCAAGAATTTCCCTATCTTTTTTAACAAGAGTCTCCAACAATTTATGTCTTACTTGATCATTAGTCAGTGAGAGATCAAAGATATATCTTTCTTCGAGAGAAAAAGAATTAGCATTCATTTGATCTTGATCCTTGTGGAGTGAAAAAGACACTATATTGGATCTGCATAGACCTCCTGCTAATATCCATAAATGACTTGTTTTTGGTAATAGATGAACATTACTATATGGATATTCGGGCGCATGATAGCCATCAGTACTCCAGTGCATTTCTCCTTCTGACTCAGAATAAATATGTTTTCGAACCCTCTCTTTAAAATGAAAAGTGGACGTTCCGGCACGAATCTCGGCAATCACTTGTTCTGATTCTACATATTGATCATTTTGAACTAAAATCAAGCTTTTTGTTGGAATTTTCACATTATGTAGAATATCTCGACTCTCAATAGTTACATACAAGTCTATAAAACATAGAAAAGCAGGATGCCCATGACGGGTACGTGTGGGATGAACCAAATCCTCATCAAATTTTATTTTTCCATTAGAGGGAGCTCGTACATGTTCGGCAGTACCACCTGTGAATACTCCGCCGGTATGAAAAGTTCTTAATGTTAGTTGAGTCCCCGGTTCCCCAATTGATTGACCCGCAATAATACCTACGGCTTCTCCCAACTCGA